CCTCCATATGGGGCTTACGTAGTAGTTGGAACAAAGACACATTTCGTTGTGAATTCAAACAAATGTGGCAGATAGGCATATATCTGCACGGACTAATCAATAGTTCAAGCCACACACTCCCATAATCCATTTTATCTTCAGAAAATTCACTTCAACCATTAGTGTCAAATAAATAATACAATTTTGCGGGGTTGAAGGAAAAGATCCAAATACATGTTTTATTCTTTTCAATAATCCATATTTATAGCAATGAAATCCTATTGTTCCTACCCTGAGTGAAGTGATAAATGACTGATTACAAATATCTATGATCTATAATACTATTTCTTCTCTATAAAGGACCAGAGATGCCTTGCTTACGTATCATTGGGAAGTGCATTAACATAAATACGGCAGTAAGTAGAGGTAATACAAAAGTGTGTAAACTATAAAAACGAGTCAGGGTGGATTGGCCTACACTAGCACTTCCGCGCAATAACTCTACCAAAGGCGATCCTATTACAGGAATAGCTTCCGGTACGCCTGTTACAATTTTGACTGCCCAATAACCAATTTGGTCCCGGGGTAAGGAATAACCAGTCACGCCAAAAGATGCGGTCAATACAGCTAAAACTACACCTGTAACCCAAGTCAATTCACGAGGTTTTTTAAAGCCACCGGTGAGATACACACGAAATACGTGCAGGATCATCATTAGCACCATCATACTTGCGGACCATCGATGAACTGATCGGATTAACCAACCAAAGTTAGCTTCAGTCATTATATATTGAACGGAAGCAAAAGCCTCAGTAACCGTTGGGCGATAGTAAAAAGTCATAGCAAATCCCGTAGCTACTTGTACTAAAAAACAAGTAAGTGTAATTCCGCCTAAACAATAAAATATGTTCACATGGGGAGGGACATATTTACTAGTTATATCATCTGCAATCGCCTGAATCTCAAGACGTTCTTCGAACCAATCATATACTTTATTGAGATAGGTAAATCCAGGGAACTCCCCCTCTGAGAACCGTATATGAGAATTTCATTTCGTACGGCTCAAACAAAAACCACCCAAATACTGGCTAGAATGGATATGTGTAATAAAAAGTTTGAAACTTATTTATCTTTCCTCCTATGATTCACTCTTTCTTTTTCTCTAAAGATACGAAAGAATAAAAATCTGAAAGCTCTTCTTTGTGATTATAATGCTAAAAAATATCAAGTTGGCTCATTCGTCTTTATGTTGATTGTTACAGGCCTCTTGAATCCTCTATTTACCTATTTTTTTTTCTTTTATTTGTTATTCTTATTTGTGTGTAACGCGGTTTTACTTCTGTTTTCTTTATTATTGATAGGAATTCTCTTGTTAAGACCCTATGAATCGATTAAAACCTCAGATTCATACTACAACCACGATGATTCAAGAAAACCTTCAAACTAAGTCCAAAAATTCCCTGAGTAAGAATCGTTGGATCATCACTTATTCAATGAATAGATATACTGAATAAAAATTTAAAGAAAGGTTTGTCCCTTAATTAAAATAAGCATAAACGGGAAAAAGAATAAAAATCTGTCGATTTATCACTTCTAACCCCCTTTTTTAACTATTTGGGGGTTAACTCTTTTTTTTGGAGTCCGGCCCGCGAGGTCTTAATATAAAATATGAATCATAGTTAGAATAGTTTGTAATCTATTTCCTATATTCCGCGCGTTCCGGATACTAGAATGAATATCCGACGAGGTAAAACCATCTGTATCAAGATGACAGAACCACTCTCTGTAGTATCCATAGGATCAATTATAACAAGTCACACACTCATATTCCGGAAATACAGAAACAAAGAAATTCCACGGTCGAACTACCCAAAAATAGAATGGGCTAAAAACGACCTAAATGATTCACTTTGTAGTGAAAAGCGATTTAGTAGTTCTTGTGAATCTAATTCATTGAAATTCCATCCAGTAAAATGGAAGAATTATAAATCTCCAAAATAATAGATAGGAATATCGCAAATAGAGCCATTGCAATACCCATCAAAGGAGTAGTTCCCCAACCTGGAGCTACTTTACCATATTCCGAATTCAGTGGTTTCAATAAATCCCCTACAATGGTTCGTCTTGGACCAGATCTAGAACTATTCTCAACGGTTTGTGTAGCCATAAATCCTATTTTGTATTCAGTGAGAGCCGTTGACTTTGTATACCATTATATTGTAAATAAATGATCTTAGCATAGATCCATTGTGGTCTTAAAATTATATAATAATGGAAACAGCAACCTTAGTTGCCATCTCTATATCTGGTTTACTTGTAAGTTTTACTGGGTACGCCTTATATACTGCTTTTGGGCAACCCTCTCAACAACTAAGAGATCCATTCGAGGAACACGGAGACTAGTTGAAGTAATGAGCCTCCCAATATTGGGAGGCTCATTACTTCAATCGAGATAATAAAAAATCATTTCATCTTTTTAGTTGGAACTTTAGGTGGTTCCCGAAAAAAGATGGCGAAAAATATTATTCCCAGAGTCGAGACTAAGAGGAATGTATAAACCAATGCTTCCATAGATTCGATTGTGGTTTACAATTATAGCTTCCATGCCTGTTTATTTTGGGTCGTCTCCCGGATAACTAAAGAGAAAGAGTCAAGGAAAGGGCAAAGGCAGCGATTCAAATCAAGATTTATCCGGCTCCCTGTCTATGTTATTAAATCACAAAAATAAAAGTAAGAAATCAATCTTGTATCAGACTACTTGTCGTCTTGTAGTAGGATCCCCAAGTTTTTGGAATGTTCCAAATTCTACTTGAGCATCCAAATCTGGGTCAATACCGGCAAAAACATCTCGGAACAAGGTTCTAGCGCCATGCCAAATATGTCCGAAGAAGAAGAGCAGAGCAAATGAAGCATGGCCAAAAGTAAACCAACCCCTTGGACTGCTACGAAAAACACCATCGGATTTCAAAGTAGCACGATCTAATTCAAAAATTTCGCCCAATTGAGCGCGTCGAGCATATTTTTTCACAGTAGCAGGATCACTATAACTGACTCCATTCAGTTCGCCACCATAGAACTCCACAGTTACACCTACTTGTTCGACACTATACTTCGACTCTGCCCTTCGAAACGGAACATCGGCTCTAACAATACCGTCTCCGTCTACCAAAACAACCGGAAATGTTTCAAAAAAAGTGGGCATACGACGTACAAAAAGTTCACGCCCTTCCTTATCTCTAAAGATAGGGTGTCCTAACCACCCAACAGCTATTCCATCCCCGTTGTCCATTGAGCCCGCTCTGAATAATCCCCCCTTTGCCGGATTATTACCGATGTAATCATAAAAAGCCAATTTTTCAGGAATTTTAGACCAAGCCTCTGATAAACTTTGATTTTCGGCTATCCCAGCGCTAACTCTTCGATATATTTCTTGCTGGAAGTATCCCTGATCCCATTGATAACGAGTGGGACCAAATAATTCAATCGGGGTAGTTGCTGAACCATACCACATAGTTCCAGCAACAACAAAAGCGGCAAAAAAGACAGCAGCGATACTGCTGGAAAGGACGGTTTCAATATTTCCCATGCGTAATCCTTTGTATAGACGTTGGGGCGGACGGACACTAAGATGGAATAGGCCGGCTAATATGCCCAATGTCCCTGCTGCAATATGATGAGAGGCTATTCCTCCCGGAACAAAAGGATCAAAACCTTCCACACCCCACGCTGGATTTACAGATTGTACCCTTCCGGTTAGTCCATAAGGATCGGACACCCATATTCCAGGACCATACAACCCCGTTACATGAAATGCGCCAAACCCAAAACAAGCCAACCCTGAAAGAAATAAATGAATTCCAAAAATCTTAGGTAAATCTAAAGAAGGTTTTCCTGTACGTTCATCAGAAAATATTTCTAGATCCCAGTACACCCAATGCCAAATAGCTGCCAAAAAGCATAAGCCGGAAAACACAATATGTGCCCCGGCCACACCTTCGTAACTCCAAATACCCGGATTCGTTATAGTACCTCCTGTGATACTCCAACCGCCCCATGAATTGGTTATTCCTAAACGAGTCATGAAGGGTATAACAAACATACCCTGTCTCCACATTGGATCAAGAACGGGGTCAGAGGGATCAAAAACCGCTAGTTCGTATAGAGCCATCGAACCGGCCCAACCAGCAACTAGAGCTGTATGCATTATATGAACAGAAATCAAACGACCCGGATCATTCAATACGACGGTATGAACACGATACCAAGGCAAACCCATGGAAATACCCCTTTAATCAACGAATAATAGACACTATGTAACTTTATTGCATTGTAAAAAGTAAAAAAACTATGCTCCGGACCCACTCTTTCGGTAGATTTTCTCGAGGAAAGAATTAATATTTGTTCTATTCTTTTAGTAATAATAATAGATAGTAATAATAGACGAATTCCATTTGTAGGAACAAAAATAAGCAGATCTATTCTATACCCGATAAGTACCAATACGCAATGGTAGAGGGGATTGATCCCACTTTAATTTTCTCTGAGTGAAGACATACCCATTTGTTCATATCATTCCAAAGACCCATTCGTTTCGTAAAAATTTTCCTTTAGTCATAATCATTCGGTTTTCTTTTTTTATGTTATTGTTATGAACTTATTCAATTTATGGATAAACTATGATAAAGGCTAATCTTATTAAGACAATAAACCCGTTGTTACGCTTCCACATCAAAGTAAGATATAGTACTTAATTTTTTTCTTTCATTTTATGCCTATTGGTGTTCCAAAAGTACCTTTTCGAAGTCCTGGAGAGGAAGATGCATCGTGGGTTGACATATAGTGCGACTTGTCAGATATATTGGGTCACATGGAATTTCCCCATTCTCTCCCCTGATCGAGATATCCCCTCTTTCGCCCAAAAAAGATTGATTGAATTATCAAAAGTTTGGAGCGTGAAATACAATTTAATCCTATTTATTTTTTGTAGGGGTATCAGATTAATATTATCAATTAGAATAATTTATGGTTGGCTCGACTGGACCAAAAAAATGAAGTATCCAGGCTCCGTTTAGAAAAAACCCAATTGGTAATATATCTAAGATTACTACTTTTATAATATTCTATTTATAAACAGGAGCGATCTCAAACTGTTTAATCAATCGAGTAATATAATGAATACATTGAATATTTAGTGGAAGACATGAAATAAATGAAATTGAAAAATAAAAAAAGCCATAGCAAAAAGACGTGGTATTGGGACATTTGCCCTATATGTGCAAATAAAAATCGGGCCTATCTTTACTCGGAGTAGAGCATAAACCTAAAAAAATTGAAAAAGCCCATTCAGGAACAAGAAAATGGCATCGTTATTTGGATTCGATCTCGATGAAACAATACATCAATGAGAAGTTCATTCGATAAGTTTAGTAAATTATTTATATATATATTTTATTTATATATATAGGTAAAGTAAACAGGCCAAAACAAATCCTTCTTGAAAAATGGAAGAAAAAAAGCCCTTTGTTAGAAGTTAGAAAGAGCCCCCTATGAAAATAAAAAAGAATGAGGGCTGCAATCTACACATTGATTCTTTTTTTTTGCGCGATTTTTGGTAAACCGTATGCATCAAAAGGTGCGCGTACGGTTCCTAAGGATACAATTATATCCTAATCAACCGACTTTATCGAGCAAGATTACTTTTTTTAGGCCAAGAGGTTGATAGCGATCTCTCGAATCAAATTATTGGTCTTATGGTATATCTCAGTCTAGAGGATGATAGCAAAGATCTGTATTTGTTTATAAACTCTCCCGGGGGGTGGGTAATACCCGGAGTAGCTATTTATGATACTATGCAATTTGTACAACCAGATGTACAGACAATATGCATGGGATTGGCCGCTTCAATAGGATCTTTTCTTCTGGTCGGAGGAGAAATTACCAAACGTCTAGCATTCCCTCATGCTCGGCGCCAATGAGTTTTGTATTTGAGAGAAAAAAGAAGACTATGCCTTCGCCATATGAAATATGACTATTAAGTAATAATAGCATGGCATTTTGAATTCGATATGAGAAACCCTTTTTTTTTTTTTTATTTTTGTTTTTTTTTTTTCAAAAATCAATCATTAGATTATATATCGAACGAATAGTATGAGATAAAGGGCATTTCCGATTTTATCTGATTTATCGGAAGCCTATTGCAGCGTCACAAACTTTTTTGTTTTCACACCAGAGGGATAATAACAATATTTATCTTAGGAAAGAATACAAAAAAAAGAAACTTTGGGATTGCTTAATAACAGACTAAATAAATATATAAAGCAACGGAACCATCATAGTATGTTTTAACTACTCCAAAATAAAATGAAGGATGGTTATTGGATTATTTACCGATCGGGGTCTGATAGGCCCTATATTTGAATATTTGAATTTGATTTTATACTTCTTCAATGGAATGGAGGTTATAAAGTAAATTCCATTGTATAGCCGTATGCAATGCGCAAGAGATGCCTGTACGGTTGGTTGTTCAATTCTATCTTTTGGTTTTCATATCATTACTCGTTATTTAATTTATTCTCTTTGATTTCTCTTCGAGATAGAAGAACCATTTATTAGGTTATATAATCAGGGTAATGATCCATCAACCTGCTAGTTCTTTTTATGAGGCACCCGCAGGAGAATTTATCCTGGAAGCGGAAGAAATGATGAAGCTGCGCGAAACCATTACAAGGGTTTATGTACAAAGAACAGGCACACCTCTATGGGTTGTATCCGAAGACATGGAAAGAGATGTTTTTATGTCAGCAACAGAAGCCCAAGCTCATGGAATTGTTGATCATGTAGGGGTAGAATAAAAAATAACAGGGATTTCGCGCAAATACAAATACGCCATTTGAAATTTTATCTTCTTACTGGGTTTGATAGAGTATTCTATTAATTAATTTATTACTATAGAAGTAATTCCTAATCGGCCGGTTAGGATCGATCTAAACCAGCTCATTATGTATACGAGTCAACATGCCAACTATTAAACAACTTATTAGAAAGACGAGAAAGCCAATCAGAAATGTTACGAAATCCCCCGCCCTTGGGGGATGCCCTCAGCGACGAGGAACATGTACTAGGGTGTATGTGTGACTCGTTCAGAGCATGGACTGGGGCAAAAGAAAAGAACCCATTTTTCCAGTATCAGTGATCAGTAACAGTAAATAAGATAAAATAAAACGGAAGAACCCCATTCACTATCTAAAAAGTATCTATCATACCCTTCTATTGTGTATCAAAATTTATGGTTTCTAGTGGTGTAAATCCAATTGTCTCCATTTTCAATTTAAGATGAGAAAGAATTTCCCATTGGTAGCAAATGTTTATCCATTAAGCGGGGGGAATCCCATTTAAAGGCAAGAAAGATTACGCCCTTACTCTTTCAACAACGGACTAAGAGGGTCAGCTACACAGTTAATCTTCATAATTAAATACCGTTACTGTATAAGTGGATCTCGTTGTGAAAGACGGATTACTGAATAATTCATGGGTAGAGCCAAAAAGTGTGAACTGTACAAGTTAACAATAGCATTGATTAAATGAAAGAAAAGAAGGGGCTCCGGTGTATAGAAGGGATCTCGCCGTTTAAGAAGTAACCATAGAAACGATGGAACCCACTATTTTTTTTTTATTCATTTCTATTTTATATTTACTACTTTTTGTTTTTATTTAATATTAATATGCTTTTTTTAATATCTAGTATCAATATTATTTCTTATTTCGAGGTAAAATGCCTATAAAAAAAAAAGAAAAAATCGTGGGCGGGAAGGTTATAGTAGCAAAAGCCGTTGGAGTTTTTATTTTATACATTGGAAGGATCCGTTTTGTTATTAACAAACTAGTAAAGGGGAAGGGAATAACTGAAAGAAAAGAAATCAATTAGTTATTTATCAAAGTTTCATTTATTCAATGACCAGAATTAAACGAGGATGTATAGCTCGGAGACGTAGAACAAAAATTCGTTTATTTGCATCAAGCTTTCGAGGGGCTCATTCAAGACTTACTCGAACTATTACTCAACAGAAAATAAGAGCTTTGTTTTCGGCTTATCGGGATAGAGGTAGGCAAAAGAGATATTTTCGCCGTTTGTGGATCACTCGGATAAATGCAGCAATTCGAGGGAATTTAGTATACTATAGTTATAATATTATCATACACAATCTGTACAAGAAGCAGTTGCTTCTTAATCGTAAAATACTTGCGCAAATAGCTATATTAAATAGAAATTGTCTTTCTATGATTTCCACTGAGATTATAAAATAAGTAGATTGGAAGGACTCCATAGGAATGTTTTAAATTTTAATGGAGTGCGCTGTAAAATTAACTCCGGGAAGGTAGAATAGAAATTAGTATGATAAAATATAATCAAATAATATGATAAAGTCGTCAAAATGAACAAACAAGACGTTCAATAAAAAAAGATTTATTCTTTTTCCCCGATACTTTTTTTCTTATGACACGACACTCACATCTTAATTCGCGAATTTTTCGAACAAAACATCAATCCGCCTTTGAGTTCGTATTGGAATTTTGATTCAAGTGAAGAGTAAGCCTATCCCCCTTTTTGATTCTAAGACCCGCAGTTCTAGCAGCCGACTCACCTCTTTCAAATTGTTTCTCATTATTAAGAAAGGGTAACAAAGATAAAATACGAGCTTGCTTGATAGCAATAGTAATTAATCGTTGTTGTTTTAAGTTTAATCTATTCACCCGTCTAGATAATATCTTTCCTTGTTCACTAATAAATCGACTAATTAAACTCATGTTTCTATAATCAATTCGATCCCCCGACCCAACCGGGGGCAAACGCCTACGAAAAGATCGCTTGGATTTAAAATAGAGTCGCTTGGATTTATCCATGATTTGTTTATTCCTTATCCCGAAAATCCTAATTTTGTCGGGGATTTCTTTTTGGTTTGTTTATCTTTAAATATATGTTATATATAATATATGGTATATGACATTTTTCATCTTCCTTGGAAGGATGACATACAATACATATGTGTAATCGGTTCCATCTATTTCTTTATCTCCCCATGAATTGTATATTTGTAACAAAAGGGACAGAATTTTCTCAATTCCAATCGACTAGGCGTATTGTGTCGATTCTTTTGAGTAATATATCTGGAAATACCAACCCTCTTTGATTCCTTATTAGCATCATTTCGAACAGCACAATTGGTACATTCCAAAATAACTGTTACTCGAACATCTTTCCCCTTGGCCATGAACCCCCTTTGTATTTTTGATTCACTCAACTATTCTATTTTGCGATCCAAAGAGAAAAAAGGAACGAAAAAAAAAATAGAAGTTGCTAACTCGAAATAAAATTATGAAAAATTTCGTTGCAATCAAGATAGTAATAATAAGTAATACAATGATTTCTAACTACATTTCTAATCCCAATATAGCGTTTCGTCTTTCATTTAAGTATTTTGTATGATATTGTTGACCTATCCATCAATTTCCATTTCCGTTCTCATTCTCTTTTTAATTATTTTCATTTAAATAATTTAAATGAAAAATTTTATTTTAATTCGAGCCTCGGGCCTGAGGCCCGAGTTCCGAGTTTCACTGAATTTGAATCCACTTTTATTCTTTCTCTTTTCGAACTTATTCAAATTTTAAAAATTCTAAAATTAAAAGATGGGAAGGGGAGGGATTAGTCACAGAGATTTTATTAAATCCCTAATCTTCTTCACCACTTCCCATGTTACTAACTAGAATGAAAAAAAGGGGAATATCAGCGCATCCGGAAATAAACGATTGATCTCTATCAATAGACCTGCTAAAAACCCGAACCATATAGTACTTACTACCGGCGCCACGGAGAGATATGTTTTTAGATCTCGCATTTTATTTGAAATCCTCCTTCTTTATTGGAATTTGTAATACATATATGATCAGACATATATGGAGTTAATGATCGCTTGTATTTGTCCGCGGAATCCCTAATTCAAATTGAAATGTACAACGATTCAGTAGAATATTCCTTTTCTTAAAAAAAACGTGCCCTTTTCTGTACCAGCGTTTCCCCAAAATATTCATTTTTTTTACAGCGGGTTTCATTATACGTAACGCATATAAGTAGTTTATTATAATTAATTAATAATTAATTATATGTTCTATGATATGAGATCAAAAAGAAGAAATGACAAGATAATTTTTGTATAGAAATGGAGTAAATAAAGATGTGGAAAACAATACGGGTATTCTCTACAATGACACTGTAACCCAATTGAAAGGGATGTAGCGCAGCTTGGTAGCGCGTTTGTTTTGGGTACAAAATGTCACGGGTTCAAATCCTGTCATCCCTACCTATTCTATTACTTATCTTATGAGCAGGAATCGTAACGAGGGACCAATTGAAATCGATTAAATTGGGCATCCATAACATGATCAATCTTTCATTTGACTCTATTCTACTATAGAATAGGATACGCATGCAAAAATATAATATATTAGGGTTACTTACAAAATATTTAGTGTGATAATAAAGCGCTCTTAGTTCAGTTCGGTAGAACGCGGGTCTCCAAAACCCGATGTCGTAGGTTCAAATCCTACAGAGCGTGATCCCATTCTTGTTATTCTTAGGTCGAAAATTACACTGAAATGAAATAATTGAACAGCAATTTCAATTTGATCCCTGCCCTATGTATTAAAATTAATAAAGCAAGTAGGGGTCAATCAAAAAAAGAGCTATTAATTAATTAAAGGTCCAACTGATCGCCGCGTCTGTATTGTAAATATGCGGTTACAAATAATCCAGCCAAAGTAATAGGAATTAGACCTAAGACAATTCCAAATAGAAAAACTTCAATCATTTCAATTTGTTTGAAAGAGGAAAAGGAGAGGTAATATCTATTCTTAACTATTAATTCATATTGCCCATGAATCTCAATGACCAAAAATTGGAAATTGACACGGTAAGAAACTTAAGAAACTATAGAATATATGGAATAACACAGAAAGATTTCGTTTTTTTATGAATCGTTTGTTCAATTAATTTCAAATAAGTCGTATCTTGTTCAACCCGATAAATAGAGCTGAGGTTATAGTTAAAACCGCTAGTAGAAAACCGAAATAACTAGTTATAGTAAGCATAAAGAGGCTAAATGAAATATGGTCTTTTTATACATATGTTTAGAAAGCACTTCCCTAAATTCAAATTTTTGAAAGATACAAACAAGAATAAGCAAAAAGACCAATTTCACTTATTCTTTCAATTGAAAGTTTTTGATTCATCAATCCTTCTAAACAGTAATAAAAAAAAATGGGAGTGACATAGGTAAGAAATCAATTCATCATCTGTGATATCTGAGCATCCCCTAATTCCCAATCAACAGATTCATCTTAAAAACTAATATTCTTATACTAATATTATATAATTAATAATCAAAATTAGAAATAATAAAAAACTCTGTTGTGTAACTTCATTCAAAAAATGAAATTGAATCGCTTTAAAATTGGAAAATCATTTCTATTTTTATTTTGATCTTTTTTTTTATTATTGTATCGAATACATTGTGTATTTTCGAACAAAGAATGACCTTATATTATACTAGAATCTCCCTTTTTTTTACTTTTACTTTATTACTTTCCCTTTTCTTTTTTACTTTAATTTGATTTGACCTCATTAGATTCAGTAGTAGGTTCATTCTCATAATATCTCTAATGAGAAGAAAAAGAGTTTCGCATGATCTAATCGTGCGAAACTTATACATTTTTTCTTTACATATCTTAAATTAGAGAGCCCCCCGCCCTTTTATAATTATAATTCGATCAAGAACGGCCTTTTGGTTCTAATACAACAATGCGTGCATCGCGAATATTGATTATTTTCTTCTTTGTTCTCTTTCTTTCGTCGAAGACTATCGGCTAGTCTTACTTCTTACTGGACAACTAACCAATTCCTTAAAAATGAAAAAAAAAAGGGGGGGGGGGGGTTCCAACAAAAAACATCTTCTACAAACACAAAAAGAAAGAATATTTTTATATTTTGGATCTAATTGAATTGTAGGTGTAGGGGAATGGAATATGATAATCCCACTCGCGAATTATTTGAAAGCAACCCGTTGTATTCACATTTTATCTGATCTTCAGTTTCTAATCCGAAGCCGATAATGGAGAGAACCCTTATACTACTACAGGAATTTGAAAATTTTTTTATTGAATAGTATAGAATACTACATCGACAGGCAACAATAAAAGAAAAAAGAAAGTCTCTAGCACTCCATTTAGATACTAATTGTGAAATTGCGTTGCTGTGTCAGAAGAAGGATAGCTATACTGATTCGGTATACTCTAAAGACACCCTTGGTACCTTATTGACGATCTCACAAAGATTCAATTTCAGTGAATTCCCATTTACTGATCTCATCTTTTACGGAATCGATCCCCTTTTTGACTGTACAAGAATACGTGGAGCTCGGCATGTCTGGAAGCACAGGAGAACGTTCTTTTGCTGATATTATTACCAG